TGTAATCCCAATACCTCTTGTATGCTATCATATAGCATACATATCTTATATATACCTAGACTAAAAAAGATTCTGTATGCAAGATTTGAATCGATTTCACTCGATCCCTCGTTACTGCTCAGAGGAGAAGTAATAGGTAGGGATGACAGGATTTGAACCCGTGACATTTTGTACCCAAAACAAACGCGCTACCAAGCTGCGCTACATCCCTTTCAATTGGTCGACTGTGTCATTGTAGAGAATTCCTGTCTTATTTTCCAAATCCTTTTTTTTATCCTTAGCCATATCCATTGATATACAAGTTATCTTGCCATTTCTTTTTTTGCTCTCATATAACAAACCATCTAATAATAGAAGGCTTATCCATCTAATATGTATTATTAGTGATTCGATATTAGTTATTAGAAGGCTTATATATTATTTATATATTATTATAATATATATTAGATGAATCGTAAAAAAGAACTCAAAATGAATGTTTTGGGGGAATGCTCATTTGGAAAGGGATGTTTTTTCGGTTTTAAGAAAGGGAAAAATCTGATCTAACGAATCCTTGTACATTTCAATTTGAATTAGGAATTTCGTGGACAAATACAAGCGGTTCTTATCTTAACTGCTTCCATATACATCCGATCCCATATGTATTACAATTATACATTACAATAAAGAAGGAGGATTTTCAATGCGAGATCTAAAAACATATCTTTCCGTGGCACCGGTACTAAGTGCTCTCTGGTTCGGGGCTTTAGCGGGTCTATTGATAGAGATCAATCGTTTCTTCCCGGATGCGTTGACATTCCCTTTTTTTTCCTAGTTATTAACTATTGACATGGGAAGGGGTGAAGAAGATTATAGATAGAATCACAAGATCTATGACTAATCCCTCCCCCTCTTTTCTTGGATCTAAAATAGAATTAGATCCGATTAAGTACAATAAAGAAAGGAGGAAAGAGAAATAAAAACGTAGATTCAACTCCGGCTAAATTCGGTTTACGCATCCAATTCAATTGAAAAAAAAAATATCGTGAGAGCGGAAATTTGTCTAAAACAAGAATATCATACAAGATATTTAAATGAAAGAAGATTATCTTATGAATAGAATTCTATTGTAAATAGAACTCAATGAAATAGAGAAATAGAGTTCGAAATCGTTATTTTACTTTTTTTTCTATTTATATTCATTTTTTTTATTTGAATTTTTTAAATATTGAATATTACTTACTATATTTTGTTGTGATTGCAACGAAATCTTTCCAAATTTCTAGTTCGAGCAACTTCTATTTCTTTTTTTCCTTCCTTTTTTTACCTTTAGATCGGAAAAAAGAAGGGTTGGTTAAATCAAAAACTCAAAGGGGGGTTATGTTATGGCCAGGGGTAAAGATGCCCGTGTAACGGTTATCTTGGAATGTACCAATTGTGTTCGAGGGGGTGTTAATAATAATAAGGAATCGAAGGGTATTTCCAGATATGTTACTCAAAAGAATCGACACAATACGCCTGGTCGATTAGAATTGAAAAAATTCTGTCCCTATTGTTACAAACAGACAATTCATGGGGAGATAAAGAAATAGATCGAATCAAGTCAAGTGTCTGTCTTTTTTTACAAGGAAGATGAAAGGGGACACACCGTATTCTTAATTGTTATATGGAACAGGATTTCTATAATCTATGATAGGGCTTAAATCTAGAATAACTTAAATAGAATAGAAAAAAGAAAAAAAAAAAATCCTTTCCTTTTGTCATTCTCATTTTTTTGGATCAGATTCAACTAGTATTTTCGGGCTAAGGAATAAACAAACCATGGATAAATCCAAGCGACTCTTTCTTAAATCTAAGCGATCTTTTCGTAGGCGTTTGCCCCCGATCCAATCGGGGGATCGAATTGATTATAGAAACATCAGTTTAATTAGTCGATTTATTAGTCAACAAGGAAAAATTTTATCGAGACGGGTAAATAGATTGACTTTAAAACAACAAAGATTAATTACTATTGCTATAAAACAAGCTCGTATTTTATCTTTGTTACCTTTTCGTCATAAGGCGAAACGGTTTGAAAGAAAGCAGTCGACCGTAAGAACTGTTGGTCTTAGAACCAGAAATAAATAAAAAAAAAAAAAAAGCTTACTCCTCAATTAATTCAATTGAGAGTTTGTTTGAAAAATTCGAGAATCCAATCTTGCTTAGATTGTTGTATTGTAAGAAAAAACAAGAATGTGGGAACAAGAGATCCTTTTTTATTGGATATTGGACGTCTTTACTGATTTTATTTTGAGCGGCTTTATCATATTCTCTTTTTTATCATATTCTCCTTATCATATTATCATATTAATTTCTACTCTACCTTCCCGGAGTTCATTCTCCAGCGAACTACATTTCAAATATTCTAGCGGATTCCTGACAATCTACTTCTTTTAGGATCTCATTGGAAATCATATAAAGACAATTCCTATTTAATATAGCGAGTTGTGCAAGCATTTTACGATTAAGAAGCAACTGCTTCTTGTACAGATTGTGTATAAATTTACTATAAATATAGGATACGCCGTTCTGGCGAATTGCTGCATTTATTCGAGTGATCCACAAACGACGAAAATCTCTCTTTTGTCTATCTCTATCTCGATGAGACGAAAACAAAGCTCTTATTCTCTGTTGAATCATTGTTCGAGTCAGTTTTCCACGAGCCCCCCGCCAGCTTGATGCAAATAAACGCGTTTTTGTTCTACGTCTACGAGCTATATATCCCCGTCTAATTCTGGTCATTGAATAAATGAAACTTTAATGAATAACTAATAATTTTTTTTTCTTTCAGTTATTCTTTTCCTCTTTCCTAGTTTCTTAATAACAAAACGGATTCTTCCAATGTATAAAACAAAAATTCCAACGGCTTTGGCTACTATAACCTTCCCGACCACGATTTATCTTTTTTTTTTTTATCCGTATTTCACCTCGAAATAATAAATAGTATTGATACTCGGTATTAAAAAACCTAAAAGATAAAAAACTACTAAATAGAAATGAATAAAGAAATCGTGGGTTCCTTCGTTTCTATGGTTACGTCTTAAACGGTGAGGTCCTCTCTATACACCGGAGCCCCTGACTTCATTTAATCAATGCCATTGGGAACGTGTACAGTTCACATTCTCTGGCTCTACCCATGAATTATCTAGTCATAGGTCTTTCACAACGAGACCCACCTATACAGTAACGATATTGAATTATGAAGATTAGCTGAGTAGCTGACCCTTTTAGTCCGTTTTTTCCAATTTTTCCAAAGTAGGTGCATAAGATTTCTGCTTTGAAAATGGGATTTCCCCCGCTTAATGGATAACCATTTGTTACCAATGGGGAATTTTTTCATCTTCAATTCAAAATTGAAATGCTTGGATTTGCACCAATGGAAACCATAAATTCCAACACGCTAGAAGGATATAATATATCTTTTTTTATGTCTTTTTATTTAATAGTGAACGGCCCTTGCTTCTATTTTATCCCATTCACAGGTACTGACATTGAAACTTGATATTTTTTCCCTTTATTTTGTCCGAGCGAGGATCTGAACGAGTCGCACATACACCCTAGTACATGTTCCTCGGCGCTGAGGACATCCCCGCAGGGCGGGTGATTTCGTGACAGTTCTGATTGGCTGTCTTGTGTTTCTAATAAGTTGTTTAATAGTTGGCATCTTGAATCGTATACATAATGAGTGGGTGGGTTTAGATCGATCCGAACCCCACCCGGCCTGCTTAGGAATAATAGTCAACATTACGAAACACGGAAGTAGGAAGTTTAATTAAGCGCAACTCCCTGGTTGTGATTAGGATAAGGTGCAATCAAAACATTTTGAACCCCTATACGCGGGTACCATGAATATGCTGAAACCCAGCAATCTTAGCTAATGAATCCGTGTATATTTCAATTTGAATTAGGAATTCCGTGGACAAATGCAAGCGGTTCTTATCGTAACTGCTTCCATATGGATTCGATCCCATATGTATTACAATTATACATTACAATAAAGAAAGAGCAAGTTTATCTTCCCGGATGTGTTGACATTCCCTTTTTTTTCCTAGTATTTAAAGGGAAAACGAAAGGGAAACTTATCGCAATTCTCGTGGTGTTGCGGGGTTGGGAGAATCGTCCAGACGAGGATGGTCATCCCGTACACGAACAAGAATATCTTTAATCCCTATAGCATCAATAATTCCATAATCTTTGGCTTCGGTTGCTGACATAAAAATATTTCTTTCCAAATGGTCGTTTATAACCCTTGGGGGTTTGCCTGTTCTTTGTACATAAACCCTTAGGACCATTTCGCGAATTTCTTCTATTTCCTCTGAGTCCACGAATACCTCCGCCGCTGGGTCTTTGGCAGTATAAGAGGACGCGGGCTGATGCATCATTACCCTGATGATATCACAAATGGTTCCTCTATCTCGGATGATGAGGAGAGGGGATGATAATTAAGAAAAACAAGATAGAATTGAGCAACCGTACAGGCATCTTCGGCACATTGCATACGGCTCCACAATCGAATTCACTTTGACCTGACCTTCCAGTGAAGAAAGAGAAAATAATATAGATTAGATATAGGGTTTAGTTTCTCAGATCCGGGTCGGCAAATGATCCAATTACCATCCTTGCTTTCAGAACAGTTAAAAAATACTATGATGGCCCCGTTGCTTTTTATATATTATTTCGTTTGTGATTCAGCAATCCCAAAGTTTCTTTTTTTTTTTTTTCGTACTCTTTCATTTTATAGGGGAGAAACAAAAAAGTTTGTGACGCTGAAAAGGTCCCGGAGAAAATCGGGGAATACCTCTTATACTAATTTGATAGTGCCCTTTCGATATATAATCTATGTTTTGAAAATATATATATATTTCATATCGAATTCGAGAAGTGCCATGCTATTATTACTTAATATTCATATTTCATATGGCGAAGGCATAGTCTTTTTTCTTAAAAAACGCATTGGCGCCAAGCGTTAGGGGATGCTAGGCGTTTGGTAATTTCTCCGCCGACCAGGAGAAAGGATCCCATTGAGGCGGCTAATCCCAGGCCTAGTGTATAGACATGAGGTGTTACGAATTGCATAGTATCATAAATGACTAATCCGGCTACTGCCAACCCGCCGGGAGAGTTTATAAAGAAATAAAGATCTTTATTCGCATCCTCTATGCTGAGAAATATCATCAGCCCAGCAATGTGATTCCCGATCTCGTAATCAACTTCTTGGCCTAAAAAGAGGGATCTGCTTCGATAAAGTCCGTTAATTAGGATAAAATTTGTATCCCTTAAGATAAGAGCCGTACATGCACCTTTTGATGCATACGGTTTAACAAAATTTGCGAAAAAAAGAATCAATGTGTAGATTCCGGCCCTCTTTCTTTTGTTTTTTATGGCGGGACACCCTTTTTCTAATCTAATTTTATAATTTATTAAAGAAGCGTCTTTATTTTTTTCTTTTTTCAAGAAAGACGCCTTTTCCTTTGTCCCCCTTCCCTATAAATAAACAAAATCCATTAAACTTATCGACCTAACTTCTCATTGATGTATGGTTTCACCGAGATCGAATCCCAATCACGATGTTATTTTCTTGTTCCTAATGGACTTCCTCAGTTGTTTTAGGTTTCTGCTCTACTCCGAGTAAAAATAGACCCGATTTAGATTTGCACATACAGCAGGACACATCTTACTAATATAAAACTTCGTTTTTTTCCTACCACTTACTTCTTTTTCAATTCATTTCCTATCTTCTGCCAAATATTCGACGTATTTATCCTATTTTTGGGGGTATTAAAAGTCATAAATTTTTTTCTTATTCAAAAGATCTTTTATGATCTATGATATAAGTATTATGAAATTAAGTATTAATAATCATAAATATATTTATTACCAATTGGGTTTTTTCTAAACAGAGCCTGGGTCCTTCATTTTTTTGGTCCACCCAAGCTAACCATAAATTTTTATAAATTAGATTCTAATTGATAATATTGATTTGAATACCCCCCAAAATAGATCGAATTGTACATAATTGAACTTAACAATCGAACTTCCTTCACGCTCCAAATTTTTGATAATTCAGTCTTTCTTGGGCAAAATGGGCGATATCTCGATCGGGGGAGACAACGGGAAAATCCCATATAGCCCAAAATATCTGACAAGTCGCACTACAGGTCAACCCAAGAAGCTTCTTCATCTCCGGGAATCCGGAAAGGTATTTTTGGAACACCAATAGGCATAAAAAGCGAGCAACAAAAAACCGCGACCCTGGAAGAAGGTGGAATAAAAAATAAAATAAGGTGTTGTTATCGGCCTTACGCGGCGCGGGATCTTTCATGTGTAAGCGTCGGTCGGACCGCGTCCGCTTTGGTGTGGAAGCGTCAGAAAACCTTGATTGCCTTAATCATATTGTCTTTTATCATCTTTTATCCATAGCGGTGAAAACAAATTACGATAGGTTTTTTGAATGATTAACAACTATGTATTTGTTCATAGAAAATGGGATCAACCCCCATTGCGTATTGGTACTTATCGGATATAGAATAGATCTGCTTCTCATTGTTCCTACGAACCGAATTCTTACGTTTTTACTAAAAAAAAACAAGAATATAACAAATATTAATCCTTTCTCCGAGAGAATCCACTGAAAGGGGGAGGTCCATAGCATAGTTTTTCCAATGCAATAAAGTTACATAGTGTCTATTTTTCGTTGATAAAGGGGTATTTACATGGGTTTGCCTTGGTATCGTGTGCATACCGTCGTATTGAATGATCCCGGCCGTTTGCTGGCTGTCCATATAATGCATACAGCTTTGGTTTCTGGTTGGGCCGGTTCAATGGCTTTATATGAATTAGCAGTTTTTGATCCCTCTGACCCCGTCCTTGATCCAATGTGGAGACAAGGTATGTTCGTTATACCCTTCATGACTCGTTTAGGAATAACTAATTCATGGGGTGGTTGGAGTATCACAGGGGGAACTGTATCGAATCCGGGTATTTGGAGTTACGAAGGTGTGGCCGGCTCACATATTATGTTTTCTGGCTTGTGCTTCTTGGCAGCTATCTGGCATTGGGTGTATTGGGATTTAGCAATATTTTCTGATGAACGCACAGGAAAACCCTCTTTAGATTTGCCCAAGATTTTTGGAATTCATTTATTTCTTTCAGGGCTAGCTTGCTTTGGTTTTGGTGCATTTCATGTAACAGGGTTGTATGGTCCTGGAATATGGGTGTCCGATCCTTATGGACTAACCGGGGAGGTACAACCTGTAAATCCAGCATGGGGCGTAGAAGGTTTTGATCCTTTTGTTCCAGGAGGGATAGCCTCTCATCATATTGCAGCGGGGACTTTAGGTATATTAGCGGGTCTATTTCATCTTAGTGTCCGTCCGCCCCAACGTCTCTACAAGGGATTGCGTATGGGCAATATTGAAACCGTCCTTTCCAGTAGTATTGCTGCTGTCTTTTTTGCAGCTTTTGTTGTTGCTGGAACAATGTGGTATGGTTCAGCAACTACTCCTATCGAATTATTTGGTCCCACCCGTTATCAATGGGATCAGGGATACTTCCAGCAAGAAATATATCGAAGAGTTGGCGCTGGGCTAGCAAAAAATCAAAGCTTATCAGAAGCTTGGTCTAAAATTCCTGAAAAATTGGCTTTTTATGATTACATCGGGAATAATCCTGCAAAAGGGGGATTATTCAGAGCGGGTTCAATGGACAGCGGGGATGGAATAGCTGTTGGGTGGTTAGGACATCCTATCTTTAGAGATAAAGAGGGGCGTGAACTTTTTGTACGTCGTATGCCTACTTTTTTTGAAACATTTCCGGTTGTTTTGGTAGACGGAGACGGAATTGTTAGAGCCGACGTTCCTTTTAGAAGGGCAGAATCGAAGTATAGTGTCGAACAAGTAGGTGTAACCGTTGAGTTCTATGGTGGCGAACTCAATGGAGTCAGTTATAGTGATCCTGCTACTGTTAAAAAATATGCTAGACGCGCTCAATTAGGTGAAATTTTTGAATTAGATCGCGCTACTTTGAAATCGGATGGTGTTTTTCGTAGCAGTCCGAGGGGCTGGTTTACTTTTGGGCATGCTTCGTTTGCTCTGCTCTTCTTCTTCGGGCACATTTGGCATGGTGCTAGAACCCTCTTCAGAGATGTTTTTGCTGGTATTGACCCGGATTTGGATACTCAATTAGAATTTGGAGCATTCCAAAAACTTGGAGATCCAACTACAAAAAGACAAGCAGTCTGATACAGGATTTCTCTGTTATTTATTTTTTCTTTCTTTTTTTGATTTCACATAGGTTAAGGTTAACCGAAAAATCTTCTTCCCCTTTTCTTTGACTCTTTCTTTTTCTTTATCGGAGAGATAATCTCAAATAAATAGGTACGGAAGTTATAATTGTAAGTAAAGCACGATCGAATTTATGGAAGCATTGGTTTATACATTCCTCTTAGTCTCCACTCTAGGGATCATTTTTTTCGCTATCTTTTTTCGAGAACCGCCTAAAATTCAAACTAAAAAGACGAAATGATTTTTTATTATATCAATTGAAGTAATGAGCCTCCCAATGTTGGGAGGCTCATTACTTCAACTAGTCCCCGTGTTCCTCGAACGGATCTCTTAATTGTTGAGAGGGTTGCCCAAAAGCAGTATATAAGGCATACCCCGTAAAACTTACAAGTAAACCAGATATAAAGATGGCGACTAGGGTTGCTGTTTCCATTATTATATAATTTCAAGAACAAAAAAAATGGATCTCTGAAAAAAGCGTTTATTTACAACGGAATGGTATACAAAGTCAACAGATCTCAATTAATACAAAATAGGATGTATGGCTACACAAACTGTTGAGGATAGTTCTAGAGCTAGACCAAAACAAACAGGTTTAGGGGGGTTATTGAAACCATTAAATTCAGAATATGGTAAAGTAGCTCCTGGGTGGGGAACTACCCCTTTGATGGGTCTTGCAATGGCTCTATTTGCGGTATTCTTATCTATTATTTTGGAAATTTATAATTCTTCTGTTTTATTGGATGGAATTTCAATGAATTAGATTCACACTAACCGCGAATTCTTGGCTTTTTCAATAGAAAATAAAGCATTTCGGTTTTGGATTTTTATCTGATTCTATTTTTTTGTTATTGGTAGTTCGATCGTGGAATTTCTTTCTGTATTTCCGGAATATGAGTGTGTGACTTGTTATAATGGATCTTATTGATAGTACAGAGAGTGGGTCTGTCATCTTGATAGAGATGGTTTTACCTCGTCGGATATTCATTCTCCTATCTGAAGCACGGAATAGATGAAATAGATCAAAAAAAAAAATATATATATTCACTATGATTCCTACTTAATATTCACACCCCGTGACCGGATTCCAAAAGAATTTCCAAAGAGTTATAAATCAAAATACTTTTCTTTTATTTTTAACCCCCCCTGTTTTATTTTGATCCAAGTAAAAAACTTTCTTTGGATTTTGAGTCATTATATTTATCATTCAATAAGTGATGATCCGATGGTTCTTACTCAGGGAATCCTTGGATTTAGTTTGAATTTTTATTGAATCATCGTGGTTCGAGTATGAATCTGGGGTTTCCATCGATTCATAGGGTCTTAACAAGATAATTCCTATCATTAATAAAGAAAACAAGAGTAAAGCTGCATTACAAAAAAAAAAAAAAAATCAAAGAAATAGGTAAATAGAAGATTCAAGAGGCCTGGAACGACCAACAGAGCTGACTTGAAATTTTGGCATTATGACCACAAAAAAAAGCTTTCGGATTTTTTATTTTTACTCTTTCATATTTTCCGAGAAGTGATAGGGAGTTGATTACGAAGTTTCAAGCTTTCTATTACATATCCCCTGTAACCAAAGCTATTTTTGGGTTTTTTGTTTGAGCTGTACGAGATGAAATTCTCATATACGGTTCTCAGAGGGGGAGTCCCTTTGGTTTACCTATCTCAATAAAGTCTATGATTGGTTCGAAGAA